TCAGACAATGAAAGAGCGGCCTGTCATTGAGACAAAAACGTGTTAAGCATATAAGCACTTTCGACTTGACTTCAAGAGCTAGAAGCCGCGGGTCGAGTCAACTACACCAGACTGACAGGGCACACCACACTCTATCAAGCAAGCAAGCTGCCTGTGAAGTTGAAGCTGACTTTGCGATACGGACCATTCCCAATTTTCTTGCTTGCGAATATCTAACGATTAGCTTTTAGGCTAGATTCACCTCCGTACATGCGGATGTACTCCGGGATAGACGTGGAGAGCTAAAAACTGTATGGGCCACCCTTGCTAGCAGAAGAGAAGGAAAGAGTTCTCCCTACCCCTTAAGTAAGGTCGTCTTTGGCACTCCAACTACTGATGTGTTGACCAAGGCCCTATAGAATCAAGTTGGAGAGGAAGATTCGTCATTCCCGTAGCGGTGACCGAGAGTGATTGCGCATCGGCCTGAAGGGACAAAATCCTCATAAAGCAAAGTGGATGGAGGTGGATCGAGTGAGGAACTATACCCTCACGACGTTTTGACCTAATGAGCTTTCTTTCCTAATTCTTTATTATATTCCTGTTTCAGTCATCTCTTCCTAATACGAATTCGGATCCCCACCCCCCATAGCAGTTTTTGTTTCACCCCCTCCCCCTCTCTCCATTCCCATTGGCAGGAAGCACACCAGCAAGCTTTCGACGAATGCCTTCACACAATCGAGAAGTAGTTCGTCAGTCACTATAGCATCATAAGGTTTGGTCGGCCCGGGAGGAACCGAGCAAGAAAAGAACGTAACCAACGATTTCGCGGAAAGGAAATCTCCACGTTTGGTTTCCGTCCATTCCGCCCAAGTGGCTCACCCGCGGTCATCTAACTGGCGACCCCATCGAATCAGAACGTTCGACGTCCAGCCTAGTTGTCCCAGCCCGTATATCCCTGCTTTCCTTAGCCAGCCTTCCACCGACCTGGTTGAACCAACCACCGGACACCGCTTGAGTACTTTCCCTCGTAGGCAAACCTTCCCTTGTAGCCGAATATAAGGGCTGCTTTAGTGACCAGTTGAGCCGTCAATCTCCGCTCTCCTTGACCTGCAAGCCGGAAAGGAAAGAATGGCTTTCGTCGAGAAGTTTGCCAATGAAAGTCATGATAGTGAGTCAATCTTTCTACTATACCCATATCCTTTTTCCTTAGTTGTCAAGCAAGCAAGAATCCCGCCTTTACCTGAACAATGGGGCCATACATAAGTCCTTTCTCGACCTTTCGGGTGGAGTGAAATTGGAAATCCCTTCTTTAGTCGCCCACATAGAAACACTTACTGTACTGCTCTCCCTGTGGCCTGGATTCGAAATTTCTCTGGCTTTACTTTAGGAGATTTCCTCTTTTGTACAGAAAAGGTCAGGTCAGGAAGAGCAGCAAGAGCAAAGGCCGATGATAATGCGAGGATTGGTCGATCTTCCCCAGTTTTTTTGGGGGGCCAGGTCCAGCCCGAAGCTCTTTCTACCAACATTCATTAAACCGAGCGAGGGAGTACTTCCTGAAAGTCAAGGAGTTTAGACCTAATAAGACTATCCAGAGCAAGAGAACACTAGCCGAAAGCAAGAGCCCCGATAGAAGACTAGCTGGCACCGAGAGCACTGACCGAATAGATCGCAAACACGGCCTGGAACCATAATGAAGAACTTCTTCTCTTAAAATACTTGATATTCTTCTGGACTTGAGCAACTCTTTCAGTGAGTTTTCGCTCTTTCTCTTCCCTCTTTCACGACACTAATCAATCCGACTGTGAATGTGGTTCAGCTTTTAGGATTGATCTCTCCTCTCTCGGATCAAGATTTGGGTTCTTTAGGCCCGTTAATGGCTTTCTCAAGTGATTATTCCGCAAGTGGTCACTCGCCCTTAGTCCCTCCTCGCTTTGAGCTCCGCTTTATCTCCAGCCCGAAGGAAGACAGAAAGAAGTTAAGACAAAAATATGGGGTTTCGTCACAAGTAGGCGAAAAATGAAAGGTTCATGAAGGGTTTTCGACTCGAAAGAGTCTGGTTGAAGATGAAAGACGTAGTCTCAAAAGATGGGCTTTGCTCAACAAGTTAGGTCCTCAGCCCCGGATTTTCTCGATCAATCAGTCGTTCAAACTCTCCCAAGTCCTCTATTTTGGAAAGGGGAGATCACCCGTCAAAGGTCAGCGCTAGATCTGGATCAAGCTGTTATCAAAGTCGATATCTTCCCGACGAAGGTGAGTATCAAGGTCTGGTCTAGCTCAATCTCCTGCTTCCCCTAGGGCTCTTCTTTATCCCTACATCCTTAGTCTTTCAAACAGGGAAACTCTAAACCCTACCCTAACACCAGCTTCCGTTAAACCAAGTTTTTTCTCCTCTTACGACTCGAACAGGAAGTAGAATTCCTATATAGATAGCGAAAGCACCCGCCTGTGTAGGCTCGCTACGTTAAGAAGCACTATGGCGCTTTCCGTTAGTAGCCTGGAAAGCCTAGTTTCGAAAGCCTCAGCCTAGAAGCGTCTTCCTAAAACCTCAAATAGTCCAGGAAGCGAAGTGCCTATCTCGAAAGCCCAAAAGCTCAGAGGCCTGGGAGAACTACAGAAAGTACAAAGTTTTTGAAGCAGTCATAAGAGCAGGAACATCAAAATCTCAGACCAGCTATTCCTGTGAGAATCAAAGCCACAGCTAAACACAAACCCAATGCCGATTTTCTATGTCAAAGACTTAAAAAAAGAAAGGGAGTGGAATTCACTAATGAATGTGAATACCTTATTGAATACCTTCCTCTATGATTTCACTATTCTTCTTCTATTCTATGATTTACCGGGAACAACCAGAAGAACTGGTTGATAACAGGGACTGGACCTTGGCTTGCGGCTCAGAGGAGAGGAACGAACAACCATAAGGTTATGATACTACTCATACAGCTCATTCTAGCAGGCAGAGGAGGTCTCCTAGAAAAGGGGCTGTATTCAGAGTTTTGGTACCTCTGCTTGTGATTGGCCTAGAGGAATAAGGCTCACAAAAAAGAACTGGATACACATCCTTGGTCAGAGCTTCACCTCCTATCGGCATCCAAGACTAGAAGCCCAAAGAGTGAAAGCTAGGATCAGGATCAAGAACCATGCCAGACAGTTTCATCAAAGCCCAAGGGTTATGGATCAAGTCTAGGTCTGGTTTGGGGAAGGGAAGTCTCCCTATGGACTGATAGGATGAGAAGGAGTAGGGCATCTCCAGAAATTGGTATTGATTGCTTCTATAGAACAGCTCTTTCACAGAATGTGCTTAGACTAGCTAGGTGACGAGAGCAGGCTCATCAAGAGTTGTGGCAGTGAAGGATTTCTCAGTTGTTCTTATGAGAAAGCTCAGAAACCAATGAGATGGTATGCCCCTCAGGACTTCTCTCCTGTGGCCGATTGTGAAGCTAGCCCCACATTTGAATTCCCTTCTTGGTTCGCTGTTGGGTATGGTATGGTATTTGTTCCGTCTCAGCCAGGAAAGAGCTTACCGATACCGAGATAGCACTTTTTACTAGTGGCTGAACTGCCAAAAGGGAGATCTTTTCTAACTGCCTTACATCTGTTAGGGACGCAAGCTATACTCAACTATCATCTTTCTGCCTTACATCTTTGACTGATGCTTTGCTATGACCGGAAAGATGTTTGTCGGGGATTTTGTCTCTCGCTCAAACAAATGCTAAGAAAGAAAGCAGTCATTAACCGAACACAATCAGGCGGCTTGCTTGCACGAACGAATCTTTTTCAGAAGGACTGAAAGAAGGTCAACCGTCCCGTCCTATATGAATGGTAATCAGGACTGCTGCTTGTGATTGTTTTTCCTATTGGAACTGCTACTGTTCGGGTTCGGAACTGGTGCTGCTCAACCTGCAACTTTTCTTTCAGCTTCATTAAGAAGGCTTAGGAGTTACAGGCTTCTCTCTCCTTCAAAAAGAAGCATGAACAATAACGTTGATTGGCGGGCTAAGAAATTCCTATTGTTGAGTCGGCCTCTGTTCTTCCAGCAGTGCTTTCCAATGGGAGCTTTAGCTCTTTCTTTCAATTCATCCTCTTGTGCCGTGAGTCAAGCGAGTCGGGAAGGCATGCTCAACTACGGGGTCGGGCAGCAGCAGAAGTCGGTCTTCTCTGAAGGAACAAACGGAGGCAGAAGAAAGCAGGGCAGTCAATCCCGATGAATGTTTTCTATTGCCACTAGGATTGGACTTAAAAGAAAAAAGTTCCAAAGCGGGAAGAAGCGCAAGGTACGCTTAAAGTTCTACTAAATAGTATCTGCCCATGTGTGCCCGGAGAGCTTTTGCTTTTGGCTTCTTTTTAGTGGCAAGTCGCAGCTTTCGAAATGGTTCTTTCCCTTTCTACTATTCCCGTTACTATAGGGCCGGCTGCTTATTCAACCAAGGCCAGCTTCTTACTCAAGACAAGATTCAGAAGTCACTTCTAGGTGCACACTATGGCTGCAAGCCAATCACTCTTCTTAAAATGCGCTTTACACGGCATAAGAACGGGGTGTCAAGCGTGAGTTCTCTTCATAGGGGCTCTTCTTCTTTGCAACCAAGGGCCTACCAACAGATTTTACCTAAGCTATCTCTATTCGATCGATCAGTCTATCAAAGCTGCAGTCTTCCTACTGGCGTGGCGTATTTCTGACGTGTCTATTCCTCTCGCTTGATCCTTTCGTTCCCATAATTGAGTCTTCCATCCGGCCTCCTTTTTTTTATAGTACTTTCGATCCCATAAGAGGAACTCCTTTGCTTTGGCATACAATGGTTAATTGGAAGAAAGCGATTCTGCTCAACTCAGATGTTGGTGGTTTCAGCCGGATTCCTAGCTACAGCTAGACGGATGTCATTCTCCCTTCTGGTTAAGTCCCGGTGCGGCTAGACCGACTGTGACCGGTATAAGAAAGAACGCATTTCACATCACTAGAAAGATTAATGCAGCTCCTTAAGCCCACCGAATTCTCCTTGTGCTTCATGACAGGTTTGTCTTACCTTCAGAGCATGATTCGCCTACCTTCGCCTGTGACTCTGCTTGCTTCGCCAATTATGGGGATTGGAGATTAGCTGGTTAAACTTGTTATAATGCCGGTACTGATGTTCCAATGTGTGCTTCAACCGGGGCCCCCGGAGGGGTAATTAATAAGAAAGATTTAAATTGCTTTTCATTCGACTTCCACACTGGAATGCGAGCCAGCTGGCGAAGAAGTCAGTAAGCAAGGAAACCAATCTAGTGAGTAATCCTGTGAGCAGTACTAATCAGTCTCTTCTTTCTTTTTTCTTTCCTTACTTTGAAGGAGCAAATCAAGTTCCAGCAAACAAGTTCTCAAGTGCTTTTTCAATAAAGAAAGATCCTTTTTCAATCCAGTCAATCGAGTGGAAGAAAGGTTATATGCAGCTTCATCCCTTCGCTCTCCTGAGGGTTGTACAGTTTCAGTTGCATTTTTTGGCGATCCAAAAATACGGTAATGTCAATCAAAATAAGTAGGGTCTATTTTCCTTGCATAGCCAGTACCTGTCCCCCCTTTCAAACTTCAAAATTCAAAGTAATGTAATCAAGCTAGCGAGCTGAGCTAGTGCGAAAGCTTACCGGAATACATGAAGTTGTAGTACTTCTCCCTTCCATCTATTTTGAGTCAGTTGGCGTGCTAAGCGCATCTAGTGTTGGAGTCCTAAGATAAGCAGCCTACAAAATTTCATTGCCAATTCCTATTGATCCAATTGAAGAAAGAAGGTCTTGTCCCGACCAGTTTCCGTATTCCAAGTGTATATACTAGTTTACATTGCAGTTCTACTATTGGCATTGCTTCTCTCTTCCCTTAAGTGTGAGATAGAAATTGTAGTGCAAGGAATCCTGTGCTAAAGCCAGTGATAAGTGCTTTAGGGAGTGCTATTCAATTCTCCCTTACAGCCAGAAGAGTTCTGAGTCATGCATTTCGAGTGCTTCCCGATACGAGCTTTCCGGGCGCAGGAGTCTTTGCTCCAGTCTAGTCTGTATATATCCCCTTCTGTAGTCTTGAAAATGGGCAGGAAGCGCTATAGTCGCTATAGTCTAGTTTCTTTACTATGTGTTAAATGATTTTGCAAGCAGTAGAGGGATCAAGCTTAATCAAATCCATTGGAAGAAAGCAAGTTTCCATTGATCCACTTGAAGTGCTAGTCCCTTTGAAGCAGGAATTGATAGTGCCTTAAAGTGGGTTTATAATTATAATCCAATTGCAGAATAAGGGCTAGTTTCTTTAACTTTAAGGAAGGCAAAGTAAGTTAGAAAAGTAAAGATAGTTATCACCTTTAGGATTTCCTGTAGCAAGAAAGGGATAGATCGGCGGGACAATTCATCCAGTGGAAGGAAGCGCAGGAAAGCCAGATCTTTAGCTCTTAGGAAAGCAAGTTGGCAAGGTCAATACAGCAAAATAGTAAATAGCAAATCTACTTAAAGAACCAGCCTTCGCTGTAGCCTTCTTTTACTCTCGAGATAGATTGGACTTTTGGAGATGAAAAAGGGCGCCCTTTTTCATCTCCAAAAGTCCAATCTATCTCGAGAGTAAAAGAAGGCTACAGCGAAGGCTGGTTCTTTAAGTAGATTTGCTATTTACTATTTTGCTGTATTGACCTTGCCAACTTGCTTTCCTAAGAGCTAAAGATCTGGCTTTCCTGCGCTTCCTTCCACTGGATGAATTGTCCCGCCGATCTATCCCTTTCTTGCTACAGGAAATCCTAAAGGTGATAACTATCTTTACTTTTCTAACTTACTTTGCCTTCCTTAAAGTTAAAGAAACTAGCCCTTATTCTGCAATTGGATTATAATTATAAACCCACTTTAAGGCACTATCAATTCCTGCTTCAAAGGGACTAGCACTTCAAGTGGATCAATGGAAACTTGCTTTCTTCCAATGGATTTGATTAAGCTTGATCCCTCTACTGCTTGCAAAATCATTTAACACATAGTAAAGAAACTAGACTATAGCGACTATAGCGCTTCCTGCCCATTTTCAAGACTACAGAAGGGGATATATACAGACTAGACTGGAGCAAAGACTCCTGCGCCCGGAAAGCTCGTATCGGGAAGCACTCGAAATGCATGACTCAGAACTCTTCTGGCTGTAAGGGAGAATTGAATAGCACTCCCTAAAGCACTTATCACTGGCTTTAGCACAGGATTCCTTGCACTACAATTTCTATCTCACACTTAAGGGAAGAGAGAAGCAATGCCAATAGTAGAACTGCAATGTAAACTAGTATATACACTTGGAATACGGAAACTGGTCGGGACAAGACCTTCTTTCTTCAATTGGATCAATAGGAATTGGCAATGAAATTTTGTAGGCTGCTTATCTTAGGACTCCAACACTAGATGCGCTTAGCACGCCAACTGACTCAAAATAGATGGAAGGGAGAAGTACTACAACTTCATGTATTCCGGTAAGCTTTCGCACTAGCTCAGCTCGCTAGCTTGATTACATTACTTTGAATTTTGAAGTTTGAAAGGGGGGACAGGTACTGGCTATGCAAGGAAAATAGACCCTACTTATTTTGATTGACATTACCGTATTTTTGGATCGCCAAAAAATGCAACTGAAACTGTACAACCCTCAGGAGAGCGAAGGGATGAAGCTGCATATAACCTTTCTTCCACTCGATTGACTGGATTGAAAAAGGATCTTTCTTTATTGAAAAAGCACTTGAGAACTTGTTTGCTGGAACTTGATTTGCTCCTTCAAAGTAAGGAAAGAAAAAAGAAAGAAGAGACTGATTAGTACTGCTCACAGGATTACTCACTAGATTGGTTTCCTTGCTTACTGACTTCTTCGCCAGCTGGCTCGCATTCCAGTTCAGACCAAGCCCCGAAAGACATAAGCTCAGGCATTCTATTCTAATCTCTGCTGGTTCAGTTCCTCATTATCCCAAACATATCCATTGGTTTGGTCGGTCCTAAACATTGGAAGATAGACCGACCCGTCCTACTAAGTAAGGGAACATCCGGCACATCAAGCTAAGATGACTCTAAAGGAGGTTGTTCTCGGAACTTCATTATTTGAGTGAAAGGGGGTTATAGGAGAAAGAGGATTTTCTAGTTCGAAAGGGGGAACCAGTCTTTCTTTATCCCTGTGTCGGTGGAAGAGAACAATTGCTTGCTTGAAGTGAAGCCTTAGCCTTAAAGAGAGAATTCCGCATTTATAGGTAAGCTTTCCTTTTGCCTTTGAATGGATTTTCTGTATTGCAAAAAGAAGTAAGGTCGAGCAGCACTAGTTCCGACCGAGAAGCAGATCCCAGCTTAGTATCAGCAGCATAGGTAGCGGCACCAGTACCTGTTATGGAGGAGGCAGTCCAGCCAGGCCGAGAACGAAGCAGTTCAGAAAAGAAGATCTTCTTTCCGGAGCCCGCCAAGCCAGTCCAGTAAGCAAGCACAAGTAGCAGGAAAGGGAGGCGCTTCAAAGAAGCTATATCTCTATTCTCGACAGCCTCTGGCGCCTCGCTTATGCACATAACAATCCGCAGAAATGTCAAATAGACTTCCCCCCGATGCCAATTCGAAGAAGAGTTGCAAGGAACCTTATCAGATTGGGGACTCGGCACCTTGGAAATTTTCCTATATGGAGAGAAAATAAATAAAAGGCCCATCTTTTCCATTGCTCTGTACTTTGAATCCGGAAGAATGGATGGGCAAATCAATGGCTGACCTTGGCCGGCATAGTGTCCCTCATGAAATCCAAACTTTCGGCCATGGTAATCTATAGAGCCTCGATCCTGTCTATTCCAAAGACTTTGGCTGAGCAGAATGATCAAAAAGTGTTTTTGGTCGGGGGGCGGGAAAAGAACCCATTTTCGCTAATCGGTAAAAAGAAAGTGACAAAAAGCGGCCTTGGAATTCGAAACATGGGCAAACAAAGCACTATCTGCCAAGCTGTTATGGAGATTGAAACCAGAGGAGAGCGGGCTTTGGAGAGAAATACTGATTGGGATGCAAAAAAAAAACAAAAAGAAAGCAGAACCAACCTTTTCGGGATCTCCTGTCTGGAAAAAAAGACTTCAATAGGACTTATTACGGAGTTCACAACGTGGATACCAGGGAACAGTAGAAGCATTGAACGGTTTTTGACCCAGCCAGCAGTACCTGATTGATTGTTGACTGGTGGCATTGCACTACTCTCACTCTTCGTTGACAACTCAGCGAATGAGCCTATGTACGTACGTACGCTGTACGCTCGCTAGGCAAAATAGATAGGTCAAGGACAGGATAAGGGTGACGAGAGCGTAGAACGACACCCCCAACCAATCACACTCTTTCCTATCCCTATCCCGGTCACGGGGCTTGTTGCGCAATTGCTTCTTCTTCCTCTAGACCCCTAAAAATGGGGGATTTCTCTCTCTTCCTTTCCACTCTTAGCAAGCTGCTTTCTAGCGAGTCTTTCCTGAAGATGAAGAAGTGGATAAGACGAGATGTGCACTGTTCGCAGTGTTCTCTCGCCCGTCACTGGAGAAGCAGATCCACAACCAGAACCAGAAGCAGGGATCCGGGAAGACAACCCAAGCTAGAGAAGCAAGACTTAATTTTGGCTTTCCTTGATCAACAGGCCGTCAATCCTTTCTTCGACCTCAAGAGATTGAACAAAGAAGCCCCATTGATTGGATATGGTTCCATCTCCCAGTGGTGAGCAAACAACAGCCCCCCGGTCAGGTGGTGTAGCCTTGTAAAAATGGCTGCTACATCATGAGTTTCGGGATGATGCTGACGCTACAAGTACAAGTCCGCCTTCGAGGTGCGTGCCTTTCAAGCCCTTCTTTCCATAGTGCTTCTTCCCTAGGAGCTCCAGTTTCTCTAGCCTCACCGGGATGTGGTTGTGTACAGCAATCGAGAACCAGTGGAATCAGTGAGAAAATGCACTAGTAAAAACCCTTCTTCAACCTTTGGTCCTCAAGGTGGGGAAGAGGACCGAACGGAACCTTAGTGGCTGGGAAAGAGAGATCCCGCGGAGAAAAAAAATTGGATTATCTTC